AAACGAAAGTAGAAGTTCAAGGCCTAATAAAGAAAATTATCTCTTCCATTCTATGGCCCCGAGAATGCCAATATTAGCACGAATCGTACGGAAATGTAACTCGGTATTCAAACAACTATTCAAAGTTCCTAGAGCTCCTTGTAGGGCTTGTTGGAAAACCCGTTGTCGGACCTGATTCATCGCCCTTTGTTTTTCAAAATAAAGGGTTTCATTTTTAGACTTTTCTAATTGTTCCAAACTACTAGAAGTAGCTTTAATCAAATTTTCTTTTTCTCGTTCTATCTCAGAGTATCCATTCATTCGATACTCATCTGCTTCTAGTTCGACTTTCTGTAATCGAATCCGAGCTTTTTCGAGTTGTTCAAGGGTCCCTCTACGCAATTCTTCCGAATTTCGAATAGTACTTAAGATCCTCTGTTTTCGATTATCTAATAAATCTTTTAATGAAAGTAGATTATCTTGCTTTTAAGTTTACAACTTTTATGATCTCTTCCCGAACCAAACATGAATCTTTCGATTCATTTGGCTCTCACGCTCTTTTTTTTTCTTTTTTGCTATGTATTATGGCTAGTTCCATATCTTTTTTTTATGTAATGAGCCTATCCTCTACCCTCTCTTTTCTGTTTGTATTTCAATATACCGCAACTTATATTATATAAGACTAGATAAATATTAAGAGGACTCTTCCGACTAGATAAAAATCTATCATGGTCAGCAAAGTTGTTTCTTTATTTGTGTTTGCTCTGTTAGTTAATAATTTCAATTTCATTAAGAAAAACTAACTAAATTAATGGAAAATGAAAATTGATAGAATTCCTTTTATTTTTTCTTCAAATCCAAAAAATGTCTCTTTTTTTATACATAGGTCGTCGATTCGGCATTGGAAAAAGGGCAGGGCGCCCTTCTAGTAAATAGTTCAAACCTTTTTATCGATATGAGTGTTCTATATCAGATAAATTCTATACTAGTTCCCATTTAAAGCATTTTGATACTAATACTTATATAGTTGTAGAAAGAGTACCCCCTCTTGCCTGGACTTCAAGCAGTTTAGCTTTAACCGTGTTAATGGTCTCACATTATTGGTCTATAGAGAATCAAAGTAAATTTACCAATGAGTCGCGAAATGCTATGGTTCTTCCATATGATTTCTGAAGTTATTCAGAAGTAATTCGTCGAGATCGTGCACTTTTCTTATTTATTCCAAAAATACTAAAAAATATTCTAAAGTGCAGCCGGATAGATCCAATCTATTCTTGAAATAGACAACTCGCACACACTCCCTTTCCAAAAAAAATCAATACACCAACCACTACAGTTAGATTTATTAGATTTGTTGCTAAAATATCGGTATTAAACCCGAAACTCCCAGCGAATGGCCAGTGAGCTAAAAAAACGAAAGAATGGGTTACATTTTTCATATGCTCTCCTCTTATAGATAGGACGAACAAAGAAGAAAGTTTTTGATCACTTACTTCGCTCGCCCCTTTTTGATCGGTTTTTTTAATGCAATTTTTTTAATGCAAATAGATTCAATCTAATAATTTCTTTTAGATTAAGTCTTAGGTCTCGTTTGACCTGTGAAAGATCCCCTTTGTTGAAATGTGTCCCAAAATTCCTAAAATAAAAGGAAAAATACTTTCCACTGTCTTAAATAAAGGACCGGAGGGAAGAGGGCGAGCATATCCTCTAACTTGATCATGCTCAAATCAGCCCTTCCTGAGGTTCCTGGGGTATTTATTGCCCGATAAATAAAAAATTCCAGGAATAATAAATAGGAGTAAAGTATTGATATATTTGGAATTACAGAAGTAAATACCAATTTACTAAAAAAAGAAAAAAGTATCTAATCTAAAGGACTCATTTTCTTTTTTAGGATTAAACAAAAGGGTTCGCAAATAAAAGCGCTAGTGCCACAACCAGTCCATAAATTGTTAAAGCTTCCATAAAAGCTAGACTAAGCAATAAAGTACCTCGTATTTTCCCTTCTGCTTCTGGCTGTCTCGCAATACCTTCTACAGCTTGTCCTGCAGCAGTACCTTGACCAACTCCAGGCCCAATAGAAGCAAGCCCTACAGCCAATCCAGCAGCAATAACGGAAGCAGCAGCAATTAGTGGATTCATGGTGAGTTCCTCGTGTCAAAAAAAAAAAAGAAATGGTTAAGAATACAATCAACCAAGAAATTGTTACTTCTAACTTCTAAGCTCTATTGGGTATAAGTAACTAAAAAGTAGAAATTGAAATGATAATCTGAATCGTCCGAACTACTTCGAGATCTCATTTTTAGTTTCTAATCATTATAGGTTTGTGTAAATCCATATGATTATCATTATTCTATTTCTCTTTCTTTCCAACCAACCACTCTTTCATTCCAGCCTTTTTTTACTCTTCAATATCCTTGAGTTCCCATTTTTTCCCCTTCATCTAATCCATAATAAAAGACGAAATAGAGGAAGAACTCCTATTGAAATCGAATTAATCCAATAGGAATCAAATCAAGATATACAATTGATAACAATATGCTGCATAGAACTGGATATGGAATCCAATTCCATTCCAATTCCATATAGAAGAAGGGAATTCGATATATCATATCAGATTAGATAATGAATCTAACTTAGGAATAAAAAAAATCCCATATACATCATTTGTTTCTTCTATTTTGTTTGCGTATTTTCGCATTTTCTAGTGAATCCGATTCTAAAAGCATTCCTTAGAAAGCCACACAAAAGATGACTGTCTTATAGGCATTAAGGATATAGATCTAACCTGACTCCGCTCCCCCCCCCCCCTGAATGCATATATATTTTAACAAGTACGTAATCGTAATATAGTCTCTCTCCTACAACTCTAGGTTGTATATTCATACCCATTTCGAACTATTTAGTTTTCCAACCAAGAGGATTATCTTGAACCATGCATGAATTGGGCTAAGCTAAAAAAAACTGTTTCGAAAACTCGTCAATTCAATGATGACCTTCCATGGATTCACCTATATAGGCTGCGGCTAATGTTGCAAAAATAAGAGCTTGAATACCGCTTGTAAATAATCCAAGAAACATGACCGGTATAGGGACTACTAAGGGGACTAAAGAAACAAGAACAACAACGACTAATTCATCGGCCAATATATTTCCGAAAAGTCGAAAACTCAGCGATAATGGTTTTGTGAAATCTTCTAGGATGTTAATTGGTAAAAGGATTGGGGTTGGTTTAATATATTTCTCGAAATAACTTAACCCTTTTTTGCTAAGACCCGCATAAAAATATGCCGCTGATGTGAGTAAAGCTAAAGCAACAGTAGTATTTATATCATTCGTGGGCGCTGCTAATTCCCCATGGGGTAACTCTATAATTTTCCAAGGTAAAAGAGCACCCGACCAATTCGAAACAAAAATAAAAAGGAACATAGTTCCAATAAAGGGAACCCAGGGACCATATTCTTCTCCAATCTGGGTTTTGCTCAAATCTCGAATAAACTCAAGGACATATTCGAAGAAATTCTGACCGTCAGTTGGGATGGTTTGTGGATTCCGAACAGCTATGATAACTGAACCTAGCAAGATAGTAATTACGACCCAAGAAGTGATGAGTACTTGGGCATGAATTTGGAAACCTCCTATTTGCCAATAGAAGTGTTGGCCTACTTCTACACCCGATATATCATATAACCCCTTGAGTGTTTTAATGGAACATGGTGTAATATTCATATTGTCCTCTGATAAAAATTGAACTTCAAAAAAGGAATTCTTTTGATTCAACCATCTCTTTCTCAACTCAGCAACTTGAAGTATTAATCTTATATTTAGGATACCAAGAAATCACATCAGATCATAATATATATCAATACCCTCTAATATATATCAATATTACTCTTCTTTTATCTATGCAAAACAAAAAAGAATAGTAACTGATCTACGCAGTTGCTCAAGAATTAACTATTCTTCTTAATCTTAATCAACGATTTCTTATATAGAGAGAACGGCCCTCACAAATTGCAAATACTAATTTGTTAAGAATCAATCGAATTGAAGTCATAGTGTCATCGTTGGCAGGAATCGATATATTCGCGAGATCTGGGTCACAATTTGTATCGACTAAAGAAATAGTAGGAATCCCCAAAATGGCACATTCCCGAAGAGCTATATACTCTTTTTGCTGATCAAGGACGATCACAATGTCAGGCAACTTCGTCATATATTTGATCCCGCCGAGATATCTTTGCAAGGTAGATAATTTTCTCTTTAAGATTGCCACATCTCTTTTTGGGAGATGGTGGAATTTTCCCTTCTTTTCTTCTGCTCTTAAGTCTCTAAATTGAGAAAGTCTAGTTTTGGTAATCGACCAATTCGTTAGCATACCACTGAACCACTTTTTATTAACATAATGAGAACGAGACCTTATTGCAGCTGATGCTACTAAATCCGCTGCTCTTTTTTTGGTACCAACTATTAAGAAGCTTTTTCCCTGACTTGCTGCATCAAAAACTAAATCACAAGCTTCTGATAAAAAACGAGCCGTTCTAGCAAGATTTGTAATATGAGTACCTTTACGCTTTGCCGAGATGTAAGGTGCCATTTTAGGATTCCATTTCTTAATACCATGACCAAAATGAACTCCTGCTTCTATCATCTCTTTCAAATTGATGTTCCAATATCTTCTTGTCATTTTTTCCACACTTCCTTTTTATTTTTTCTTTTTTTCGTCTTACCATTACGGAATTTTTTTCTTTTTGAAGATTAAGAAAGAGTCGAAATAGCTTGAAATAAATAATAATTGTTCCGATGGAACTTTCTACTCAAAATTGGCCATTGATACATTGTATAAACATAGCCTTAATGAATTAATTAACTTCTTTTACTTATTAAAATATTTAAATACAAAATAGAAATTAAAATATTTAAATACAAAATAGAAAATCAGACCAGTTAGCATTCTAAGGTTAAAAAAAGTATATTTTAAATTAAATAAATAAAGTAAAAAAATCTTCTTTATGTATCCTTAAATCCTATAAATGGGGGTAAATGGGGGTTCTGATGTCTCATAGAAATTGTTTGTTACGTCAGAATCAGAAGAAACTAATTCTGTATGGAGAAACAAAATATCTCTCATTTCCGATACGAATAGATTTTTTTTTTCAATTTCGAAATAAAGGTTTTTGTCTTGTGGGGAACGATGCACAAATTTTTGGAATCCAGTACCAACAGGTATAATCCCCCCCAGAACTACATTTTCTTTTAGGCCTTTCAACCAATCAATACGACCTCGTAGGGCAGCTTTTGCTAAAACTCGAGCAGTTTCTTGAAAACTTGCTTCAGATATGAAACTTTGGGTATTCAGGGAAGCCCTTGTTATTCCCAATAAGATTGCCCGATAATAGATCGATTCATCCAAAGCCCGCCCCGCTCGTTCCGCTCGCAATAGTCCTATTAATTCCCCAGGTGAAAAAACATTAGACATTCCATCTTCGGAAACCCTTACTTTTGATGTTACTTGGCGTATAATAATCTCTATATGTCTATTATGAATCTGTACCCCTTGGGATCGATAAACCTTTTGGATCTTATTAACCAAAGAGATACGACTTTGGGCTATGGTTAGTTCAGCTCCAATCAAGAATCCCCAGGGAACCCCAAGAATTCTTGGTATACGCTCATTCCAATCCTCAATTCTCCTTTCGAGATTCGGCGATAGCGAATCAATTGAACGCGCTTCGAAGATTTGTTCTACTTTTGGAAGACCTTGCGTTATATCACTAGATCTCGATTTTTCATATATAAACGTAACTAACCTATCTCCTTTGTAAAGGATTTTTCTATAATGACCATGAACAGTTGCCCCTATAGTGGCCAAATAAGGTTTAGCGGCTCTTATAACAAAGGAGTCCATATTAACAATGAAAATTTGACCAGATTTTTTTATGTGCGATTTAAATAGACATACATTTTCGCAAATAAATTGTCCAAGGTGAATTATTGCCGATGTCTCCTCCCACGAGTCATGATGGAGAAAGTGCCAATTCAAATGGAATGGATCCAACATGATGTTATTGGCAAAATTGGAAATCCTTTTCTTTTCATCTATTAAAGAGTATTTTAGTCCTTGAAGTACTTGGAGGGTTTGTTTCAAATTGTCAAGGAACAAGTATTTTTTTAACAAGATCTGATTATGCGTTAATAAATAGTAAGATGAAGAAAAATTCGATATACTAGGTACAATAGCGCCTAAGAGCCCAAAAATATCTCGAATAGGAATTCTAGGATTCGATTCTTTTACCGCATTGGGATATTTTGAATTCTTGAATAAACCAATTCGAGAACAGTTGGATGCCGACAAAATCATCAAAGATGGGTATTCCTTATTTCGATTCAACAAGGTGCCAATAGCTTCTTCATGTTGGCTAAGTGATTGAATCTTTGCCTTGGAATAAAAGGAATTGGTATTGTTGCGATCTAACCTATTATTGGGAATCGGTCCTGCACTTGTCCTATCATACCTTCTTCGTGTATACGAAATAGTGGACTTGACTAACTCAATTCTTAGGAAATCGCGAATCAGATCATTTGTTCTTACCTCAACAAGGGAAGCACGGGCCCCCTCTTTTTCTTCTTGTTCCCAATTCACTACTAAGCAAGTTCGAACGAATTGGCTAGTCGTGTGATAAATTCTTTGAGTTAACTTGCTATTTTCATGAGAAATAAAATTGACAAGTCGAAGTTGGAGATTATCTTCTTCTTGCAGGAGATTTTGTGGGAAAAGTGGTGCTAAATTTTTCCCTTCGTCCATTTCATATGCGGCTGCAGGTCGAACCGAAACAAAATACTTTTCCTTGCTTTTAAGAATTTTTTTCCGTTGAACATAAACCCAATTTTTCCTTTTTTTTGATTCCTTAGAATCCTTTTTATCTCTTTCTGGTGGTATCAAACTGCCACTTACTATCTTATCTGCCTCTTCAGGAAAATGAATATCTCCAGAAAAGATTTTGAGTTCCGTATGGCTTTTTTTTCTCTTCACTCGGACCAATCCACCTAGTCGACTTCTTGTATTTTTTGTGAGTTGTGTATCCACTCCAATAATACTATTGTCAAGTACCTTTAGGGATGAGGATCTCGGCAAGATATGCAGTTCTTGAAGAATGAAAAAAAACCGATCTACTTCTTTTTGGTATTTTAGACTAAATTCTTTTGTTCCTCGATGCTCAATAAAACCCTCTTTTTTTAAGATAGAATCCTCCTCTGGGCTCCCATATTCATCCTCTGGTTCTTCCTCTGAGTTTTCTTCTAAAGTCCCATATTCGTTCTCTGAGCCATCTTCAGGGCTCCCATATTCTTCTTCTGAGTCTTCCTCTAGAGTTCCATATTCGTCCTTTCGGGTCTTATATTCGTTCTCTGGGTTCTCGTAGTCTTCCTGTGAGTCTTTCTCTAGAGTCCTATATTCGTCCTCTAGGATCCCATATTCGTCTTCTAGGGTTTCATATTCGTCCTCTAGGGTCCTATATTCGTTCTCTGGGATCTCATATTCCTCCTCTGAGTCTTCTTCTCGAGTCCTATACTCTTCCTCTCGGGTCCGATATTCTTCCTCTAAGGTCCTATATCTAAATTTAACAATTCCTGAACCCCTTTTATCTTTTCTGTATCGTGGATCGTCAAAATAAGCAAAAATAGTATTTCTACGTAAAACACCCATAAAGGGTATTTCAATCGAAATCCCCAAACAGGGTATTAGCTCTTTCTCTTGTTCTTGATGATATTGTAATGGAATTACAAACCTATTTCTTCGCTTTTTCGCCAACAAATCCGAATTATCTTGAAGAATAGAAGGATAGACAAAATTCCAATGACCGTTGGACACGATTCGATCTCGCGTTAAATAATCAAGAATTTCCCTATCTTTTTTACCAAAAGTACCCAACAATCCATGGCTTACTGGATCATTAGCCATTGAGAGGTCAAAGACATATCTTCCATCAACAGAAAAAGAATAAGTATTCATTTGATCTTGATCCTTGTGGAGCGAAAAAGATGCTATACTGGATCTGCACATACTTACTGACAATATCCATAAATGGCTTGTTTTTGGTAATCGACGAAGATTACCATATTGATATTCGGGCGCATGATAAACATCAGTACTCCAGTGCATTTCTCCATCTGATTCGGAATAAATATGCTTTTGTACCCTCTCTTTAAAATGCAAAGTGGACGTTCCGGCACGAATCTCCGCAATCACTTGTTCGGATTCCACATATTGATCATTTTGCACTAGAATCAAGCTTTTTAACGGAATATTCACACTATGTAGAATATCCTGACTCTGAATAGTTACATGCAAGTCTATATAGGATAGAAAAGCAGGCTGCCCATGACGGGTACGTGTGGGGTGAACCAAATCCTCATTGAATTGGATTTTTCCATTCGAGGGGGATCGTACAAGATCGGCAGTACCCCCTGTGAATACTCCACCAGTATGAAAAGTTCTTAATGTTAGTTGAGTCCCAGGCTCCCCAATCGATTGACCCGCAATAATACCTACAGCTTCTCCCAATTCGACCAGATCGCCATGAGTGGGACTCCGCCCATAACATAATTGACAGATCCAAGATGTGCTCCGGCAAGTAAAGGGAGTTCTAATATATATTGGTTGTGCTCGAAACGGTTGTGCTCGAAAGGCGGTTATGAATCGATTGACTAATCCAATTCCAATATCTTGATTTCGAGCAGCAATGCATCGTGAACCGATATATATATCCTCTGCTAATACACGACCAATTAGTGTTTGGGCAAAAAGTTTTTCCGTCATTCCATTTTGAGGACTCACAGAAATACCTCGGATAGTACCACAATCTCTTCTACGCACAATAATATGTTGAACTACTTCAACAAGTCTACGTGTAAGATATCCAGCATCCGCTGTTCGTACAGCAGTATCTACAACCCCTTTGCGAGCTCCGTAGCAGGAAATTATATATTCTGTCAAAGAAAGTCCCTCGCGCAAATTGCTTTGAATAGGTAAATCAATCATTTGTCCTTGAGGATCCGCCATTAACCCTCTCATACCTACTAATTGGTGTACCTGAGATGCATTTCCTCTGGCTCCTGAAAAAGACATTAAATAGACTGGATTAGAAGGATCCGTTATCCGAAAATTCGAATTCATTTCTTGTTTCAAATATTCACTTGTAGCATACCATATCTCAACGGATTGGCGTAATTTTTCTACCGCGTGTACAGCCCCATAATAATAGTGTTTCTCCAAAAGAAAACTCTGTTGTTCCGCGTCTTGGACTAACCATCCTTTAGAGGGTATTGTTAAAAGATCCTCAATTCCTAAAGAAATCGATGTAGTAGTGGCTTGATGGAAGCCCAGAGTCTTTATTTGATCCAGTATATGGGATGTATATCCCATTCCGAAATGATCTATTAATCTGCTAATAAGTCGTTTCATAGCAGTTCCGTCTATCTCTTTATTATGAAAAACCAGGTTGGCCCGTTCCGCCATACATAAGTACCCCCTTTTTGGCTGAGTAGGATTCGACAATTGCTGAGTAGGATTCGACAATGGGCCTGAGTCAGTGATTCGAAAACTTAATTTACTCCCTTTTCTCAATCTGGATTTGCGCGGTAAAAAAGACGATACTAGCGAAATCGGAATGCCCCCCGAAAGGGGCATCGCCGAATCTAACTTCCTTGTTTAGATAGTGTATGAATAGGCCCGACTAAATCCTTGTATGGCTTCCTCTATTTCTCTATAAAAAGAAATATGACCAAGAGTGGTTCGAATGTATATAGAACGGATTTCTTTTTTTCTATTTCCCACTATTAGATAGTGGGCATAAATCTCATGATAAGTCCCAAAAGATTCATATTGAACTTCAATCGGAACTTCTCTTGACCCAATGACGCGTTGATCTAGTTTCCATCGGAGCCACAAGGGACTATTTAAACCGATTCGTTTCTGTCTATAAGCTCCCAGTGCATCATAGGAACTAGAAAAATGGGGTTCTTTATCTTTCGTATACTTATAATAATGATTATTATTATTGTAATTTACTTTTTTATTTGGATAGTTTCCGCAACTATTATATCTATTTGCGCAAATACCTCGACGGTTTCCAATTGTTAATACATAAAGTCCGATAAGCATGTCTTGGGTTGGCACGCAAATAGGATCTCCAATAGCGGGAGACAGGAGATTCATATGAGAAAACATAAGTAAACGGGCTTCCGCCTGAGCTTCCAAGGATAAAGGGAGATGAACAGCCATTTGATCCCCATCAAAGTCCGCATTGAAACCCTTACACACTAATGGATGTAAACAAATAGTACGCCCCTCTACTAAAGTGGGTTGGAAGGCCTGTATGCCTAATCTATGCAGGGTAGGTGCTCTGTTCAACAGTACAGGATGTCCCCGCATAACTTCTTGAAGTATTTCCCATACAATAGGTTCCTTTTCCCAAATTTTCCTTTTAGCAATCCTGACATTAGAAGTAGCACGTTTCGTGATTAAATCGCGAATTACAAATAGCTGAAAAAGCTTTATTGCTATCTCTAGAGGTAATCCACATTGATGTAATGAAAGCGAAGGACCCACAACAATGACGGAACGCCCCGAGTAATCGACCCGTTTCCCAAGCAGAGTCTCGCGAAACCTCCCCTCTTTACCCTCAATTACATCTGAAAGTGACTTGTATACTTTATTGTGACCATCCCTCGTCGGTTGCCCGCGGGACCCACTATCAAGAAGTGTATCCACGGCTTCTTGTACCAATTTTTCCTGGCACATTACTAAATCTGCTGGCGCTAATTCACTTCTTTTTAATAGATAGGCAAGGTTGTTGTTCCGACGGATAACTCTCTTATAAAGTTCATTAATATCCGAAGTCACTACTTTATCCCCAGACCTATAAACAATGGGTCTTAATTCGGGAGGAAGAACCGGTAATAAGCACAAAACCATCCATTCTGGTTCTACATTTGTTTGAATAAAATGTTTCGCCAATTGCATGCGTCTAATCAAAAAAACTTTTCTTATTCGTCTTTTTCTATCTTCCCATTCATCTCCACTATACCCCTCGTCTTCTAATTCCTTCCATTCAACCAGGGAATTCTCTATAATAATTCGTAAATCCAAATCCGCTAATTGTTCTCTAATAGCATCTGCTCCTGTCGCAATTTCCCGATTTCGAAATGTTGCAAAGCCCGGGGTAGAAAAAAAGGGGGAAATGCTGTGGTTACAGGATGAAATTTCATCTTCGAATAAACCTCGTAATCGTAAGAAAGTAGGTTTTTTAGCGCTGGGCCTAGCAAAAGAGAAATCGCCGTATACTAGGCCCTCCAATTTCTTAAGGGGTTTATCTAAAAGATTCGCGATATAACTAGGAAGACCCTTCAAATACCACACATGAGTCACTGGACATGCCAGTTTGATGTATCCCATTTGATATCTTCGTATCCGAGAATCAACAAATTCTACCCCGCATTTTTGGCAAAATCTTTCATCTTCGTTTTCAGCTACGCTCGCTCGAGAATTTCCACAAGCACAAATTCCGCTTTTTATGGGTCCAAAGATTCTTTCGCAAAACAATCCATCTTTTTCTGGTTTATCGGTTTTATAATGAAAAGTAGAGGGCCTTGTGACTTCGCCAACGACTTCCCCATTAGGTAGCATTTTGTTAGCCCAAGTCTTTATTTGTTGAGGGGAAACGAGTCCAATTTGAAGTTGTTTATGTTTATATTGGTCAATCATAAAATAGAAATAAGAAAAGAATTTTTATTTATTCCGATCAAACATCCTCCCTATTAACCTGGAAGTTCTTCTCAGATACAAGGAAATGGTTCAGTTCTAGAGCCAAAGATCGTAGTTCTCGAACGAGCACACGAAAAGATTCTGGAGGATCCTCGTGATTAGGCACTCTTTTTCCCCAGATTGTAGCATTAAGTATTTCTTGGCGAGCTATAAGATGATCAGATTTATAAGTAAGTATCTCTTGTAAAATATGAGCAACACCAAATCCTTCTAAAGCCCAAACTTCCATTTCTCCTACGCGTTGTCCGCCTTGCTTGGCTCTTCCTCTAACGGGTTGTTGGGTAACAAGTGAATAGGGCCCAGTAGAACGCCCATGTATTTTCTCATCAACTTGATGAATTAATTTTAAGATATAGGACTTCCCTATTAGAACAGGTTGTTCGAAGGGATCTCCTGTTCTTCCATCAAATATTCTGCTTTTTCCCGGGTACTCGGGTTCAAATACCCATGGATTTTTTGTTTGTTTACTGGCTTCATATAATTCCGAAAACACAAGTTTTCTTGAAGCCTCTTGCTCATATCTCTCATCAAAGGGTGCTATTCTATAATGTTTCTTTAGCAGATCCCCTGCTAATCCGAGCGAGCTTTCAAATATTTGTCCCACATTCATTCGTGAAGGTACTCCTAAGGGATTGAAGACCATATCAACAGGTGTTCCATCTTGCAAATAAGGCATATCTTGCCTAGGCAAAATTTTGGAAATGATCCCCTTATTCCCGTGTCTTCCGGCTACTTTATCCCCAACTTTGATTTCACGTTTCTGTAAAATATATACACGAACCATTATGTCGAGGGGGTCCCTCTGGATCCATTTCACATCGATAACGCGCCCTCTTCCACCTATAGGTAGTTTCAGAGAAGTTTCTTTTGAAGTGGATACCTCAAGACCAAAAATGGCACGTAATAATCCAGCTTCCGCGATATAGGACGATTCACTCGCTATCTGAGGCGTTAATTTACCTACTAAAATATCGCCAGTTTCTACCCAGGATCCCAACCTCACAACTCCATTTCTGTCCAAATTGCGGAGTAAATGTTCTTCTAGATGTGGTATTTCTTTAGTTATTTTTTCAGCGGAGCCTTGGCTTGTTGTATCCGTCTGAATTTCATATTTTCGGATGTGAAAAGAAGTATAAATATCCTCATATACCAAACGTTCGCTAATTAGTACTGCGTCTTCAAAATTGTAACCCTCCCATGGCATATAAGCTACTAAAATGTTTTTTCCTAAAGCAAGTTCCCCACCAACTGTAGCCGCTCCCTCCGCTAAAATTTGCCCTTTTTTAATAGATTTACCCCACGGAACCCGAGGTTTTTGGTGCATACAAGTATTTTTGTTAGAGCGCCGATGGGTAACTAAAGGAATACTTATAGTCTTCCCACTACTTGATAAAAGGATTTTGTGACTATCACTAGAAATGATCTTTCCCTCGCGTTCAGCTATAATGGAAACTCTCGAATCTAGAGCTGTTTGGCGTTCTAATCCAGTTCCAACAATGCACTTCTCGGACCGAGAAAGTGGAACTGCTTGGCGCTGCATATTAGAACTCATTAAAGCCCGATTCGCATCATTATGCTCAATAAAAGGAATGAGAGAGCCTCCAATAGAAAAATATTGGAAAGGAAAAATACTTCTAACATGAATCTGTTCCCATGCAATAGTCAGGAATTCTTGACGGTATCTAGCCGGAACAACCTGTTCTTCCTGAATACCCTGATTCAAGGACAAAGAGTTTCCTGCTGCTATCATATAATATTCATCTCTATTTGGTGATAAATAAACCACCTGTCTCTCTTTTTTTTCTTTTGCTTTCTCAGATATTTCATAAAATGGACTCTCTATAGATCCCCACCAGTGATCAATTTTCGCATGAATAGCTAAGGATCCTGTAAGTCCAACATTAATTCCTTCGGATGTGTCAATTGGACAAATACGCCCATAGTGACTCGGATGAATATCTCGGCTCCGAAAACTTGCAGTTCTCCCCGTCAATCCTCCAGGACCCAAACAACTCACTTTTCGCCCATGAACCGTTTGTGTCAATGGATTGGTTTGATCAAAAACTTGAGATAAGGGGTATGTGCCAAAAAAGGTCTCATAAGTAGTTATTAATAAAATATAAGTTGAGGTTGGAGTTACCAAAGTTTGTGGAGTCGGTTTCGATTGACGTATGAATACTCTACGGATAGTTTTTTGAACCGCATGCTGTAAACGACCAAGAGCCAGTCCGAATTGATCTTGTAACAGATCTGCAACCGAACGAATACGTTTATTTTTCAAGTGATTCATATCGTCATCGTCAAGTATACCCGTTCCAAATTTCATTCCAATCAAATGATCTGTAGCGGCCAATACATCTCGTGGTAACAAGAATGTATTGTTGTGAGGTATATCAAGATTCAATCGACGATTCATATTTCGTCGACCAACTCTTCCTAATTCACATTTTTGTTGAAAAAATTTCTTTTGTAATTCTTCACATAAGGACTCCGAAAATACCAGGTCCCCACCTACACAAGCAAATTGTTGATAAAACTCCAAAATAGCTTTTTCTTTTGACTCAATCTTCTTCTTGTCCTTAGCATTCGGGAAAGACAAGAAAATTTCGGGATAGGAAACATTATCTAAAATTTCTCTTAGATTCGAACCCATAGCTGATGATAGAACTAAAATAGATATCTTTTGTTTTCTACTCACGCGAGCCCATATCCTTTCTTTTTTATCAATTGCTAACTCCGATCTTCCTCCCCAATCTGATATTATAGTCCCGGTGTATATAGAAATTCCCTTTTGGTCTAATTCCGAGCGGTAGTAAATACCAGGACTTAGCAATATTTGATTGATCACAATTCGGTATATTCCATTTATTATAAAGGTTCCTAAGGAATTCATTATAGGAATGTTTCCAATAGAAATGGTTTGCTTTTGCACATCGAAACCAAAAATTAATCTCGCAGATACATATAATTCGGAAGAATAGGTAAGTGATTCATATACAGCATCCCTTTCTTTTATCGAAGGTTCTAGCAATTGATATCCTTTCGCAAATAATTGAAATGCAATTTCGTGATCTGGATCTTTAATTGTTGGAAACTTCTCAAGTTCTTCTGCCAAGCCTTGGTTAATGAACCTACAAAATCCCTCAAATTGGATCTGACTAAATCCGGGTATTGTGGACATTGCCTCATTTCCATTCCGGAGCATCTTAATCTTAAGTTTCCTATTTATCGAAGAAAAATTCCATTATCAGCTCACTCTTCATCAACCCCTACGGATCAATCTAGCAATCATGGAATCTATATTCTGTTTACTGAATCGCATGAAATTCTAGGGAACTCCACATATGTATTTCATATATGTATTTCATACATATGAATAGAGACAGTTTCAACGAAAGTTTGAATTTTGGGGGGTAGAAATGGAATGAAAATGAATTGATAAAACAGTCCGAGAAAAAAATTCTGCCACTTAAACTTTATGATATTCGAATCAGATTGGATAGCAAAGATTTCTCGTTTTATCTCCTTTCTATGAAAGGGATTAAGCCATAATAATTTATAAGCACTAGAAAGATTGACTTTAGTTCGATTTAGGATAGCACACTTTGTTTAATTTTCAAAAAGAGTTGTATTTGAAGGTTCTTTTTTCTTTTTGAAGGTTCTTTTTTCTTTCGTAGTAGTAGAATTGCTGGAAAATAAAGGATTTCGTTGTATAATCCTAAAATAAAGGAATTCATTTTTAAGTACTTTACAATTTAGTTATCCACCTATCCACATATCCTTTCTTTTATTGTAATTTCACTCGGGTGGGCCAAGAAGGCCAGGTCATAATCTATATCAGAGCAAATTTACTCTTTTTTTTTATTAAAGAAATTTAATGCAATAAAAAATTAAAGCACGATTCCCTATAGGGATATGTACATAAGGGGGATCCATAGATAATAATGCTGTTCGGACCTGGAGTTTACCTATATACAGATTAGGGAAACTTTTTTCTATTTTATTATGCCATTAAAAGGAATGGGGGGAGAGAATACTGATTTAAGAGCCGTTCACTACTGCAATTCAAAAAATTCTAGTTAATGGTTCCAATTTCTTCTGAATTTTTCAGTCCGTGATTGGAAATCCACTTTTTTCTCCTTTATCATCTCAATAGAATAGAAAGAAAAGGGAAGTTTTCTAGTGTTAGCAATGTGTGTTTTAAGATAGAATACATAGAGGAGAATAAGCGAAACTGGATCCAAAAAAGCGGAAATAGATTTTTTGAAAAAGATTGGAAAAAGTAAGTAGAATTAGATTCAAGATAAAAGAAAAGGAATTTTAATAAGAAAATGTGAATGAATACTTGTTCTTTTCTCGATTTTAGATCGGATTTTTTGGCGGCATGGCCAAGCGGTAAGGCAGGGGACTGCAAATCCTTTATCCCCAGTTCAAATCTGGGTGCCGCCTGATCAATAAAATACTTAGGATTATATTACTGATCAAACTCGACAAATTCGTACCCCCCTAGGTTGGGGCAAGAAAGTAACTAGGTCTGGCAATACTGGATTTTGATAATCCCTATCATAGTTCTATCCTCAAACTAGGGTTTGTTTTGGCGACAGTGGCCCAAACGGCTCCCTATAAGGATGAGGTAGCGTTTCCTTATTCTTTTTTTAATTTGAATTGATATTCGATTCGGGAATTTAAAACTACGAGGCTAAGATGTCATAAATCTTCGTATCTAAAAGTCCCTAAGGGGCATTCTTTTTTGAATCTAAGATTGAAGAAGGGATTTCGCGAAGAAATATCAAGACTTCCTAATTATCATACATTTTTTTATCGTACATCTTACTACATACACTTCGTACATCTTATGCTACCTACATACACTAAAGTAAAGGCTACGGATTCTGTCGAGAATCAGATTGAATAGGCTCATCAAAAATCAATTTCGGAGTTGTGGATACGGTCTCCTCACTCTTTCATAGAAAGATAGAAAGCAAGGCAGTAGGGTTTAGGTCAAAAATAAACATGGGTAAGCTAAGCTGGGTATCCAATAAATATTTCTCTATCCTAATTTTAAGGTATATTCTGAGATCCGTTGCTTATAAAAAAAAGGTAACAAAAGGAACAAAAGATCTTTCTATTCTCGCGTCTTCTATTCAGGACATCCCCTACCCCCTTTTTAGGGAAAAGGGTTATGTATCATTTTTATACTTAATGCTCTCCTATTCTACCAGAAATCATATAAGAATTTGTTAGGAGTAAATTCTTTTAACTGATTGATCTATAGTCTTAGTCCAGAATCGCCTTTTGACTCTGTACCCTTGATTCCACTATGATTATTGATCAATAGTAGAATAATTCCTTCATAGAAATAGGAGACATAATTTACATGGATATAGTAAGTCTCGCTTGGGCTGCTTTAATGGTAGTCTTTACATTTTCTCTTTCGCTAGTAGTATGGGGGAGGAGTGGACTCTAGGGATACTACTAATTGATTGAGTAGTCGAATTGGAGTATCAACTCTTTTCTTTAATTGATCGTTTTGCATTAATCGTTTTGCCAAACTTTATTTTTATTTTATCTCTCTTTCTTTTCTTTCGTTTCACTCTTGTAAGAAACTCTTTCTTAAAAGAGTTGTTCTATTCTACTATGTTCTATTCTACTATAATAGAATAGAAAAAATATAATAGAATAGAAAAATAGAATAGAAAATAGAATAGAAAAAATATAATAGAATAGAAAAATAGAATAGAAAAAAAAATAGAATAGAAAAAATAGTAAAGAGCGATTATAGCAAGTCAGAATTTCTACTAGAAGTGACGAGTAAAAAGAAAATACATAAGAAAACTAGACTTTCTTACACGAAGCTATTCATAACATATCGCATATTTTCTATTTATACTCTTTTCTTTTTCTTAGAAAATTCTTTATGTTCTTTTTTTTGAAGTATCTCGCATGAAGCATCTCGCGGCATTTTTAAGTATGAAAGATTCGCAGGTTTTTTATTTTACTTTTTTTCTTTTATTCTCATATTATTTTCCTCCCCCTCCATAGATTCTTTCAATGAAGAATTGTCTTCGATTTTTTTGATTTTGACTTGATTGAAATTAAGTGGATGCAGTGAAAAAAGAAGTTGAATTAGACTACTATTTCAATCTACTAATCTATTCTATGTAGATTCAAGATAATAGAAAGAATCTAAAGTGTCGTAGAAAAAACTATATGTAGTTCTTTCTACCACACTTTATGATTCCAACCGGATCCTTTCATTTAAGACTTGGATTTTTTTTCTTTAATCCCTTTTTCATTTCTTCACTGATTAATTGTAATTCCAGTTAATCGTTTTGGCTGGCTGTTTTTACATAAATAATAAGTAAAAAGGCAGTAGGAACTAGAATGAACAATGCAGTAGCAATAAATGCGAGAATATTGACTTCCATAACCTCTTTATTTTTTAAAATTTCACAATAACTCGGGATGTAATCCCATGGAGAGAAAAAAGGGGTATCCTGTAAATTCAAGGGGAGGCCTTGCATTCTGATAATACTGAATCAATTCAATATTATGAATATCGGATCTATCAAATCAATTCATGGTTGATAGTGGAATAATATAACATAGGAAGATCCCTTATCCATACTAAGACCAAAATAGGTTTTTTGATTGGATTCGGAACCCCCTTTTTTTTCATCCTTTTCTACTTTTGTTTTTCTATTTTTCTACTTTTGTTTTTCTATATGTATAACCCACAATCTTTCTTATAGTTATACATACAATTATGTATGTATTAATAGACATCCAAATAAGCAGTAGAAGTAGAAATGAGATGGAGAAAAGAGTATCTTAAATAAAAAGGATCCAATATTTTAATTTAGGAAAAAGAGCATTTGCTTGGTTTTTATTTTATTAGGTTACTATCAATACCTGCTTTTTGGGGTCTAAAGATGAGAGCAGATCCATAAAAAAAGGAGTCGGCAAATGGACTGAGAATGAGGTATATTCTTTCCAATTATTCATTGGACATACAGAAACAAAGTTGGAACTACAAAATGGAAGGAGTGTGGTTTAATCCCCAAAAAGGAACTAATTATATTAAATTAATTCTCTAACAATAAACGAATACAATTTTTGTATGGATTCCAATAAAATACCGGTACACTATTCCATAAGCGTCGAATAGGAAGTTAACATGATGATGCTATCATCATAAAAATGGAGTAATATCCTAAATTATACTAATCCACGTATGATAGCTATGTCTTTCCTTATCAACCGGAAGTAGTGAAAAAAAATTCCTATATATACTGCTCTCTTTTTACTGAGAAATGCGAAATCAAAAAGGTGAAGTAAGGGTGCCCCATAGATATTTGATCTTGTCCCCTGCCCCTCTTTTTTTTCTTGGAAATTCTTTTTGATGAAAAAAAAGGAAAGATGGATTAGTCCATTCATTGAACCCTAGTTCGGGACTGACGGGGCTCGAACCCGCAGCTTCCGCCTTGACAGGGCGGTGCTCTGACCAATTGAACTACAATCCCTGCAGAGTGTATGGCATACCTATTCTTAAGTGTATGGCATACCTATTCTTAAATAGAACCATAAGAAGATTCGATTCGTCTGTCGTACTCTAAGAAATAGACGAATCATATACTACATACCCACATAGGATATGTGGGTGTAGTGAGAGTGGGATAACTAGTACGTATGTCACGATTTTTTATCCCTAAAAATAAATGATAATCCACCTTTCAATAAGAAAAACCCTCTTCTTTGTTTGTAAGAAAAGAATCAGAGAAAAATGGATTAGAGGTAAATTTCCCCTTTTCTCTTTACCCTATATTTCTAGGGATCAAACATTTTTTTTATTTTATGGAAGAAAATAAAATGGATTTAGTTCATATTCACGAAGCCCTAGATTTTTGGGCCGAGCTGGATTTGAACCAGCGTAGACATATCGTCAACGAATTTACAGTCCGTCCCCATTAACCGCTCGGGCATCGACCCAGGAAGATTTTATTCTAGGGTTTTTGATAATCTATGATTAACCTCTTTTTATAATACTCCCTACCCCCAGGGGAAGTCGAATCCCCGCTGCCTCCTTGAAAGAGAGATGTCCTGAACCACTAGACGATAGGGGCATCACTAGACGATAGCGCCATATACAACCACTCGTCTTTATACTATAATGATAGTATGAGCAGTTTTTGGGAATTGTCAATATACTCGAAGAGTATAACTAGATTAAAGCAAAGAGTTTTTCCTTTTTTTCTGCTGTGCTTTCATAGGATTTTTTTTAGTTGATGTTTAGGTTAATTCACGGATCATCGCCTACTTTTTAGGGAAATTCGTTTAATTTAAAGGGTATAGAATAAGAATAGATTAATAAAAAAGATTCTAGATTAGTTTCTAGATTTGTTCAGTACAGGTATTGATTTGGTTGCTCTAACAGGAAAAAGAGTCCAATTTCTTTTTTGCAATTTAAACTGGGTGCTTCGTTTAGTGTTCAGCCCAAAAATGCGGGCATCTCGCACTAAATTAAGTCATAAAATGAAAGAAAAAATAGAGAGATTAAAAAAAAGAAAAAAGTGAATGAATTTAGTAGAAAAGCCCTTTATCGGATTTGAACCGATGACTTTTGTCTTAGCATGGTATTACTCTACTACTAAGTGAAAAGCCCTTTATCGGATTAAGTGAAAAGCCCTTTATCGGATTTGAACCGATGACTTATGCCTTACCATGGCATTACTCTACCACTGAGTTAAAAGGGCTTTTTATTCAATTAAAAAATTAGCCACTTTAATTTACCATTATGAGTCTACTGCATAATGTACATAATATATCTGTATATTAATATACATAATATATGTATATATGGAGATATATGTAGAGATTTTCTTTCCTAATCGAACTGCATACATTTGGTTCATATGCTATTGGCATGGTAAGAAGAGATGTATTTTACAGACTAGAGAGAGGCTATCTAAACCCTAAAGTAAAGGCCCATGATTGAAGTAGAAGTACCAACTGCTCACTGTCATGAACTTTCTACCTTTGATTTGATAAGGTGGAATTAGCCTCCTTCTCGAATGGCTGCCCTTGACAAAGGATAGCGTTGGTATCATAATCTACATGTAGCGGGTATAGTTTAGTGGTAAAAGTGTGATTCGTTCTATTAATAACTGAATTTGAAATGATATACTTAAGACATCCTTAAGTTGTTTTATATTCATATTCCGATGAAAACTTTAGTTCTTATAAAGGGTTTAATCCTTTTCCTCTCAATAGCATATTGAGGAAGAATATAAATTCTCGCGATTAGTATCCAAAGACTAATTGAATTTAGATCCAAAATACAAATTCGATTATATTATGAGTACAGAGTCGCGAAGCATAATTTTGCATTGGATTAAGTATTCCAATTGAATAAATATGAGTAAAGGATCTATGGATGAAGATACAAAAAAGTTTATTTCCAATCGTAACTAAATCTTCTTTTATTTAAAAAGGAAATGGGAGCCCAATAGCTAAAAAACGACAGTTTTGGTTTACTAGAACCATCAGTATATTGTTTCAGCTCGGTGGAAAACCAACCCTTTTCCTCAGGATCTCTTGAATGAAATTAAGGAACGAAGTAAGTAGATTAGATAGATATTTAGTAGAATTTCTATCTCCTATTCTATAGGGATCATCTAGAAAGCGGAGAGCTTTGGTTCCATTCAGACAGAAAAGCTGACATAGATGTTAAGTGGTGAGAATATCCATAAAGGAGCCGAATGAAATCAAAATTTCATGTTCGGTTTTGAATTAGAGACGTTAAGAATTATCAACCAACGTCGACTATAACCCCTAGCCTTCCAAGCTAACGATGCGGGTTCGATTCCCGCTACCCGCTCCATTCTGTATAAAAAGACTATTGTATTTGTCTAGATATGGTAGAGATTTGTATTCAACCTTTTTCGTCGATCTGTTTTTGGCCCTACAGAGCGGAGTAGAGCAGTTTGGTAGCTCACGAGGCTCATAACCTTGAGGTCACGGGTTCGATTCCCGTCTCCGCACTTAGCAGTCTGTATAAATGGACTATTGTATTTGTCTAGATGTGGTAGAGGGCTATATCCAACCCTTTTTCTTTTATTCAGCAGGGGGAAAAGAAAAAAGAAATGAAAGAAAGGCACAGTCTATCCCCCTTTAAAACCAATTTATCTCTTCTTTGTCTCGGTGAATCCCCGATTTAGGGAACCTTCTTGGCAAGTTCGATTTTCGCACGCGAAGCACTCTTTTTTTTTGAGTCGGGTACAAAGGAAGGGTGAGCTAGGAAGGGGTACATTAGTAAACTAACAACTACTTAATTTAATATTAAATTAAGTAGTTAAGTAGTCAATTAGACTTATTTTTTCTCATACTCATACATAGTAGCTTACTAAATTAAGCTGGCGAGCGACGGGAATCGAACCCGTACCTTCTCCTTGGCAAGGAGATGTTTTACCATTGAACTACGCTCGCTACACTGAACTACGTTCGCTACAGCCTATATTTTATAGGGTATATCCGCCTGGGTCGACCGTCTATGTCTGGGTCGACCGTTTCATTTTCTATTAGAGTTTTCTTTTTATTAATTGTCTGTCAATCAATATTCTAATGGCAATAGAATTTCTTAATAATGAAAGAGAAGAAGTAATAATTCGGAACGCATATAGCATTTTAATGTATATCAC